ACAAAGAGTCTTACAAAAGAAAAAAACATCAACACCAAGAAAAGAAGTAGTCCTAACAAAACAAGTTATAGTTATAATGGAAAAGAAAAATCACCAAAAATTTTTTGGAAAATATTAAAAATAAAAAAAAGAAGAAATCGATTAATCTATAAATTAGATTTGTTTATAAAAATTTTCATTAAAAGAATATACATCGATATCTTTCTATGTATCATTCATATTGCTAGAATTCCTACACAACTAGTTCTTGAATCAAGAAATTTTTGTTTTGATAAATACATTTACAATAATAAAACAAACCAAGAAATAAAAAACAAAAAAGAAATTAACTTTATTTCGACTCTAAAAAGTGAACTTTACTATATTAAGAATAGTAAGAGGAATTCACATCTTTTTTTTGACTTATCCTCTTTATCACAAGCATATGTATTTTACAAATTATCACAAACCCACGTTATTAATTTGTATAAGTTAAGATCTATTTTTGAGTATCATGGAACTCCCGTTTTTCTTAAGACTGCAATAAAAAATTATTTTGTAACACAAGGAATATTTCATTCCGAATTAAGACATACAAAACTTTCAAGTTCTGAAACGAATCAATGGAAAAACTGGTTAAGAGGTCATTATCCATACAATTTATCTCAGATTAGATGGTTTGAATTAATACCACAAAAATGGCGAACTACAATAAATGAAGGTGGTATTACCCAAAATAAAGATTTAACAAAATGGAATTTGTATGAAAAAGATCGATTACTTTATCACAAAAAACAAAAGGATTTTAAAGTATATCCATTACCAAACCAAAAAGATAATTTTCCAAAATACTATATATATAATCTTTTATCATATAAATCTATTAATTATGAAATTAAGAAGTCCTCATATATTATTTATGGATCACCATCAGAATTAAATAACAACCAAAAAATTACTTTTAATTACAACAATTATAAACAAAATTTATTTGAAAGCCTGGAGGAAATTCCTATCAATCATTATCTAGAAAAGGGCGATATTTTGTATATGCAAAAAAATCCAGATAGAAAATATTTTGATTGGACAATTCTCAATTTTTTTCTAAGACAAAAAATGGATATTGAGGCCTGGACCAAAATGGATTATAGCAGTAATATAAATACTAAGCTTGGAAGTAAGAATTACAAAAAAATTGAGAAAATGGATAAAAACAATATTTTTTATCTGATGATTCATCAAGATTTAGAAATAAATCCAATCAATGACAAGAAACTCTTTTTTGATTGGATGGAACTGAATGAAGAAATCCTAAACCCAATATCGACAAATCTGAAACTTACGTTCTTCCCAGAATTTGTGCCACTTTATAATGTATACAAAAAAAAACCATGGATTATACCAAGCAAATTACTTCTTTTAAATTTAAATAAAAAGAAAAACATCAATGAAAAGAAAAAATTCCATTTTTTTAGACCATCGAATGAAAAAAGAAATTTTGAATTAATGAATCGAAATCAAGAAGAAAAAGAACCCGCGGGCCGAAGAGGCCTTGGATCATATTCACAAAACCAAGATAAAATGAAAAAACAATATAAGATCCGAAATAAGATGAGACCAGAAATAATTTTCTTACGGAAACACTATTTGCTTTTTCAATGGATAATAGACGATGGTTTAATTCCGAATTTAACTGAAAGAATGATCAATAATATCAAGATATATTGTTACTTGCTTGGACTGATAAATCCAAGAGATACTACTATATCGTCTATTCAAAGGAAAGAAATAAATCTGGATATAATGGTGATTCGAAAAAAATTTACTCCTATAGAATTGAATAAAAAGGGGATATTTTTTATCGATCCCATTCGTTTGTCTGTAAAAAACGACGGATACTTTATTATATATCAAACCGTAGGTATATCGTTGGTTCATAAAAGTAAGTACCAAACTCCTCAAAGATATCGAGAACAAAGATATATCAATAAAAATAAATTGGATGAATCTATCCCAAGATATCAAATAATAATTCGAAAGAGAGACAAAAAACATTATGATTTTATCGTTCCTGAAAAGATTTTATCATCTAGACGTCGTAGAGAATTGAGAATTCTAATTTCTTTCAACTCAAAGAATATAAATAGTGTGGATAAAAATCGAGTATTTTGTAACAAAAAGAACATAAAAAACGGGAATCCTTTTTTGGATCAAAAAAAGCATCTTGATAGAGATAAAAATGACTTAATTAAATTAAAGTTATTTCTTTGGCCTAATTATCGATTAGAAGACTTAGCTTGTATGAATAGATATTGGTTTAATACCAATAATGGAAGCCGTTTTAGTTTGTTAAGAATATATCCACAATTAAAAATTGGTTGATGGTACATTTTTCCTATATATTCTGTACCATATAGAAAAGCAAACAGATGCACATATGCCCTGTCTTACGTCCTAGTCTAATATTAGATATTTTTTATTTAATACTAAGTCAATGACGTATCAATTTGTTTGGATAAAATCTATAAAATAAACGAATATATGGAATATTCCGAATTTTCGGTCTAAATTATTTGACGTTGTAAGTGTAAAAACGTACCATCTACTTTTTTATCCCTGTCCAACTAAAATTAAAATTCTTGTGTATACTAATTACTACATTAAAATGACTAATATTATTATTACTGAAAAATGACTAATATTATTATTACTGATCAAATAAAATATTTTATATGTAAATTAAAGGGTAGAAGGAGCTTTTTTTATGATAAAAAATCCATTCAGTGCAATTATTTTGAAAGAGGAAAACGAAGACAACAAGGGGTCTGTTGAATTTCAAGTAGTGAGTTTCACCAATAGGATACGGAGACTTACTTCACATTTGGAATTGCACAAAAAAGACTATTTATCTCAGAGAGGTCTGCGTAAAATTCTAGGAAAACGTCAACGGCTGCTCGCCTATTTGTCAAAAAAAAATAGAGTACGTTATAAAGAATTAATCGGACAGTTGGAGATTCGAGAAACAAAAAATCATTAATTTTAAGAGTCGTTTTGAATTTTCGCTTAAATTTTGATGAACCTCTTTTCACTTTCAGCAATTCATGGAAGAATGAATCGGGAAAAAACCTATGACTGCACCAGCTACACGAAATGACCTTATGATAGTCAATATGGGCCCTCAGCACCCATCAATGCACGGTGTTCTTCGACTCATTGTTACTCTAGATGGTGAAGATGTTATTGACTGTGAACCGATATTGGGTTATTTACATAGAGGAATGGAAAAAATTGCGGAAAACCGAACAATTATACAATATTTACCTTATGTAACACGTTGGGATTATTTAGCTACTATGTTCACTGAAGCAATAACTGTAAATGCACCAGAGCAGTTAGGCAATATTCAAGTGCCTAAAAGGGCCAGCTATATCAGAGTCATTATGTTAGAGTTAAGTCGTATAGCTTCGCATTTGTTATGGCTTGGCCCTTTTATGGCAGATATTGGGGCACAGACCCCTTTCTTCTATATTTTTCGAGAAAGAGAATTGATATATGACCTATTCGAAGCTGCTACCGGTATGCGAATGATGCATAATTATTTTCGTATTGGAGGAGTCGCTGCTGATTTACCTTATGGCTGGGTAGATAAATGTTTGGATTTTTGTGATTATTTTTTAACAAGAGTTACTGAATATCAAAGGCTTATTACACGGAATCCTATTTTTTTAGAGCGAGTTGAGGGAGTAGGCATTATTGGCGGAGAGGAGGCAATTAATTGGGGTTTATCGGGACCAATGCTACGAGCTTCCGGAATACAATGGGATCTTCGAAAGGTTGATCATTATGAGTCTTACGATGAATTTGATTGGGGAGTTCAATGGCAAAAGGAAGGGGATTCATTAGCTCGTTATTTAGTACGAATCGGTGAAATGACAGAATCAATAAAAATTATTCAACAGGCTTTAGAAGGAATTCCGGGGGGGCCCTATGAGAATTTAGAAATCCGGCGCTTTGATAAAGTATGGGATCCCGAATGGAATGATTTTGACTATCGATTTATCAGTAAAAAACCTTCTCCTACTTTTGAATTGTCAAAACAAGAACTTTATGTGAGAGTCGAAGCCCCAAAAGGAGAATTAGGAATTTTTCTGATAGGAGATAAGGGTGTTTTTCCTTGGAGATGGAAAATCCGACCACCGGGTTTTATCAATTTGCAAATCCTTCCTCAATTAGTTAAAAGAATGAAATTGGCTGATATTATGACAATACTAGGTAGCATAGATATCATTATGGGAGAAGTTGATCGTTAAAATGATAATAGATACAACAGAAGTACAAGCTATCAATTCTTTTTTTAGATTGGAATCCTTAAAAGAGGTATATGAGATCATATGGATGCTTGTCCCTATTTTTACTCCTGTATTAGGAATCACAATAGGTGTACTAGTAATTGTTTGGTTAGAAAGAGAAATATCTGCGGGGATACAACAACGTATTGGCCCTGAATACGCCGGGCCTTTGGGAATTCTTCAAGCTTTAGCAGATGGTACAAAATTACTTTTCAAAGAGAATCTTCTTCCATCAAGAGGAGATACTCGTTTATTCAGTATCGGACCATCCATAGCAGTCACATCAATTCTACTAAGTTCTTTAGTAATTCCTTTTGGATATCGCCTTGTTCTAGCCGATTTAAGTATTGGTGTTTTTTTATGGATTGCCATTTCAAGTATTGCTCCCGTGGGCCTTCTTATGTCAGGTTATGGATCAAATAATAAATATTCCTTTTTAGGTGGTTTACGGGCTGCTGCTCAATCAATTAGTTATGAAATACCATTAACTCTATGTGTGTTATCAATATCTCTACGTGTGATTCGTTAAGACATAAAATTTCCTCTATGTCTTTTCTTTCTAGGAAGTAAATTTCATGAGTTGAATATAACTTTTTATTTTTTATTCATCATTCGGGTTGATGAACTAAACCAGATAGTTATATGAGTGAAAAAAACAGTTTCTTACTTTGT